CACTATTATCCTTACACGCGTCGCCGGGCGGGGGGCCTGCACCCGTTGTGTGGAACGGGCGTTACGTCGCGTATGCTACTTAATCGTATACCACTTTGATGAATAGCTCGTAATGCTGCATCTCTTCCGAGACCAGCACCCTTTAGCATGACTCTTGCTCGTTTCAGACCCTGATCCGCGGCTATATGAATAGCATCTCCTGCTGCGATTTGGGCAGCAAATGGCGTCCCTTTTCTCGGTCCTCGGAATCGACAAGTACCGGCGGAGGACCAAGAAACCACCTGACCCAGGGCATCTGTAACGGTTATAATAGTATTGTTGAACCCAGCTTGAATATGAATAATTCCTTTGGGTATTCTACGTCCGCTCTTACGCGAACCAATACGCCCTCGCCCCCTCCTGCGCGAACCAAAATAACCATATCTCGGTCTAATTTGTTTGACTTTTGAAGATTTTCTCATCTCATAAATATGAGTCAAAGATACGGATATATCCATTTCATATCAAAACGGGTCTTTTATTTGTCCGCCACTCCTTTAGAAAAATCCCCTTTTATTTTTATAGTTACAGAGCCTACCTTTGTTTCTGTTTATGTCTCGGATTGATACAAATTACTACAATTCGTTTCTTCCTGCGGAGAAGTCGGCATTTTTCACAAATTTTACGAACAGAGGCCCTTATTTTCATCTTCTTTATTCCTTTTCCTTGCCTTAATTCCGAATGTACTCCTTGTAAGAAAATAAGTGTCTCTTGCAATTTTGAGCCTCGAATTGGATTTCCACAAAGGAATGTTTAAAAGGTCAACCACACCTAATTGTCGTAAGCCGAACTGTTATTTATCTTCTTTATCTTTCTCTTTTTCACCACCCTCTTTTTTATCTTTCTCTTTATCTTTTTTTGGTAATCGGTAGGTTATACGTCCCCTCTTTGAATCATAGGGGCCGACCTCGACTCGAACTCTATCTCCGGGTAGTATTCGTATAAAACCTCGTCGAATCTTCCCCGAAATATAACCGATAATCATATCTTCCTCTTCATTATCTAAACGAATTCGAAACATACCGCCTCGAAGCGATTCAGTAACTAAACCTTCATAAATCCTTTTTTTTTCTCTTTCAATCCTTTTTTTTTCTCTTTCATCCTTTTCTGTCATTTCGGCCCACCTCCTTTTTTGATTCGAGGGATAAATTCATTCAATATTTTCTTAATTAAATAATCGATAATAATGAAAAAATCGAGAAATTGAAAAGGCGTCAAGCACCGGATGATATTTAACGCCCTTTCTTTCCTCTCTTTTTTTTCATAAATAGACGAATTTACGGATCCTATTCGGTCGGATATCAGAAAGATCACCATATATAGCACAAAACCTCCCCCCCAATTCCTTCCAGTCTAGCTTCTCGATCTGTCATTATACCTCGAGAAGTCGAAAGAATTACAATTCCCATTCCACCGAAAATTCTCGGAATTTGTTGATAGTTAGAATAGATCCGTAGACCGGGTCGGCTGATACGCTTGAAAATCTTTCTATATGTTCCTTTCTTATTTCTTCTATGTCGCAGGGTTGAAACCAAGAAAGATTTGTTGTTTTCCCGATGTTTTCTAACGTTTTCAATAAAACCCTCTCGTAGAAGTATTTTCACAATGCTTTCGGCGATCTTCGTGGATGCTATTCGAGCCGTTCCTTTTTTATCCATGTCGGCATTTCTTAGAAATGTTAATATATCGGCAATAGTGTCCCTGCTCATGTCGAACTAGAATTATTGGTGCCTCCTAATTTTGATATAATAAACATGTTCTGTTTTTTTTTTTTTTTTTGTGAATTTTTCATTATTTATTTACGAAATATTAAAAGCACATGCCCGAAATACGATCGAACTAGTATTTAGAATACTTCAGGAGCTAATGAGACTATTTTAGTAAAATTCAATTGTCTCAATTCTTGAGCAATTGCTCCAAAAACTCGAGTTCCTTTTGGATTTCCTTCTTTATTAATGACAACTGCTGCATTGTCATCATATCGTATTATGATACCGTCGTCACGTCGGAGTTCTTTACGAGTACGTACAATTACAGCTCTGATCACTTCTGATCTTTCGAGAGACATATGGGGCACTGCCTCTTTGATAACAGCAACAATAACGTCACCGATATGAGCATATCGTTGATTACTAGCTCCTATGATTCGAATACACATCAATTCTTGAGCCCCGCTGTTGTCCGCTACATTCAAATGGGTCTGAGGTTGAATCATATCACTTTTTTTGAATCTCTTCTTTCAATGCCAAGGTCGAAGGAAAAAAGTAAGAAATATTATCTGTCCAAAAATAGAAATAAAGAAATCGAAATCTGCGATTGTCTTTTTCATCACAAATATCTGGTTCCGCATCCCTATCTCGCAATAATGAATTGCGTTCGTATAGGCATTTTGTATGCGGCTATTTCAATAGCTGCTCTGGCTACCGTTTCGGATACTCCACCCATTTCATAAAGTATTCGCCCCGGTTTAACAACGGATACCCAGTATTGGGGTTGTCCTTTCCCCGAACCCATACGCGTTTCCATAGGTTTTACTGTCACGGGTTTATCGGGAAAAACGCGTACCCATATTTTTCCACCCCGGCGCGCATATCGTGTCATTGCTCGTCTCCCTGCTTCTATTTGTCTAGATGTGATCCAAGCGGGTTCAAGTGCCTGAAGAGCATATTTCCCGAAACAGATATGATTGCCTCGATAAGATATTCCCTTCATTCTTCCTCTGTGTTGTTTACGGAATCTGGTTCTTTTTGGGGTATAGTTGATGGTTGTTTCTCAATCCCATCTCTACTGCAGAACCGGACATGAGAGTTTCTTCTCATCCAGCTCCTCGCGAATAAAACGATTCAACAATATTACAGATACGCGTGTCTTTTTTGAAAAATACATTAAATCGTGGGATTTATTGATATTGAATCTGTTACGCAGGAATCTGTATATCTTGTGTATTTTATGTATACGGATATAGAAAGGTTTCTATATTTCTCTATCCAGATAGAAATAATAATGCCTTTCTTTTTTTTTTTTAACGAATCCTTGACCCTTACCGAATCGGCTAATAAATTGTAATTCAATAAGGTTTCGCGGGCGAATATTTACTCTTTTCATATTTGCTTCATTTGTAGGGTTAACCCATTGCCTCTCGTAATAAATCAACGGATTCCCGGTTAGTTCCGCCATCCCGCCCAATGAATCATCGGGATTCCGTTTTCAATAGAATCTTGTGGAGTCACAGGTTCCGTCGTTCCCATAGCTTCTCCATTAATGGCTAGGCCTGAACTTTGCAATGGAGCTCCCCAATTCCAATTTGTTCCCAAGTCAATTTCCCCAGTCTCTATTGACTCGAAGCTCTTTATTATTTGTATTTTTTTCTATGAATTGAAAAATTAGGGAAGAATCCGTATTGATGCTTTATCACACTGCCTTTTACTTTTATGAGTATGAGATGATTTATAATAGACCATACATATTGGAATTTTATACCGTTTGGATTCGACTTCTCTCTTTCTCTCATCCTTCCATTTACCCATATCCCTCTATTTTCACCTCACAACCCATAATGAATGAGATTTTTCGTTTATGAAATAAAGATTTCAGTTGCTACAACTATATAATTGACACATCATATAGTAACTGGTTCTTTGGATATCGATAATACAAAACTATGAGCTGGTTATAAGTTCTATAGTTATTAGTTAGGGTCCAGTCCATTTTTTGGATTCCCAACCCTAAAGAAAAACCAACGAGTCACACACTAAGCATAGCAATTCTACCAAAAGTTCAATCGAATTTTTTATTCAGCCCTATAGAATTATAATTGATAATTTTTCATTGAAGGTAAAAAGAATAATTTGTCAGTTTTTGTTTTATCACTGGATAGAATGGCAAGGAAAGTCCCATCATTGCTCGCCTACAAATATCCAAATTTTGATTCCTAATACTCCATAGATAGTTCGAACTGTCGAGGAACAATGATCAATTTTAGCTCGAATGGTTTGTAGGGGGACCCTACCGTCTCTGATCCATTCGACGCGTGCAATTTCTTTTCCGCCAATACGCCCTGCTAGTTGCACTTGAATTCCTTTTGTATTTGCTTGTTTAGCTAATTCAATAGCTTTTTTCATTGCCCTTCGAAAGGGAACTCTATTCTTTAATTGTAGAGCTATATATTCTGCAAGAAAATTAGGTTGTCTATAAGGTTTTGTAACTTTTCTGATAGCAATGTTAAGTTTCCAGTTCACAAAATTTAACCCTTTTTCTTTTTGTACATTGATCTTTAATTTTTTGATTTCTTGCGTTCGATTCTCTTTAAATAATTTTTTTGGGTCTCCAACATGGATGATGACCGTAATCAGATCAGTTTCTTTTTGAATTTCTATATGTGCAATTCCAACAAAAACCGAGGATATTTTCCTATTTTTTTGTACATACTTCTTGATACAATTCCGTATTTTTTCATCTTCCTGGAGACCCAGGGAATAACTTTTTGATTGTGCGAACCAAAGGGAGTGATGCCTTTGGGTTTCCCCAAGTCGTAAACCAAGTGGATTTATTTTTTGACCCATATTTTTGTTCTCTCTTCCTCCCTTTCTCTAAATATCTCTCTATTATAAGATCTTTCCATACGTCGTTTGTTCCTAAATAGATATCTTATCTGGTTTCTTTTTAGAGCGATCCCTCACTACAATAGTTATATGACAGGTGGGTCTTTTTATCGGATAACTCTGTCCTCGAGCCCGAGGTTTGAGCCTTTTCATGATAGTACCCCCATTGACTTCGGCTTTACTAATGACTGAATCAGCTTCGTTGAAACTTTTATTGTGACTAGCATTTGCTGCTGCAGAATAAACCAATTTCAAAATGGGATAAGATGCTCGATAAGGCATGAGTTCAAGTAGCATAAGTGTTTCTTCGTAAGGACGCCCGCGGATCTGATCAACGACTCTTCGTGCTTTGTGAGCAGA